ATAAAAAATCAATTTAATATATTTAATATTTAAAAATAGTAAAAGACTTCTATACGTATGAAATACGGAACTTAACCTATTGTAAAAAGAAATGAGTAGTTTTCGGGAATGCTCGGGAAGAGGGGAACGTTTTTTTATATTTTAAGAAAAAAATATTATATTATTCACCGGATAATTGTACATTGAAATTTCAATTAGGTATTACGTGTACAAGGTTATTAACTGCATATGCATCTGATCATATATGTATTACTATTTTCTATTACAATAAAATAGATTCTTTATAACAAAAAAAGAAGGAAGGAGATATTTCAATGCGAGATCTAAAAACTTATCTTTCCGTGGCACCGGTATTAAGTACTCTATGGTTCGGGTCTTTAGCGGGTCTATTGATAGAGATCAATCGTTTTTTCCCAGATGCGTTGACATTCCCCTTTTTTGATTCTAGTTATTGACACGGTAACAAATAACGAAAATTCGAGAGACAATTAACTATTTGTGACTAATCCTTCGCCCCCTTTTCTCTTTTTTCCCTTTAGAATAAGAGGGAGGAAAGAGAAAAAAGTGGATTCAACAGCCTCGATACTTGGGTTCAAGTTTGAATTAAAAAAATTGAATTCAAAAATTAAATAGGGGTGTAGGTAGAATAAACAACGTGGGGTCTAGATCTAGGACAAGACTCTTCTCTTATACAAGGACAAGGTACTTAAATGCAAATGAACTACTGTGATTTGAACTATAGTTTATAAATCTTTCTTTTTTATTTTTTATATTGATTGCAGTGAAATTTTTCATAATTGGAGTTTAAGTTAGTAACTTCTATTTTTTCCTTCCTTTCTTCTTCGTTTCGGATCGAAAATAGAAGAGTTGAGTAAATCAAAAATCAAAAGGGGATTCATCATGGCCAAGGGGAAAGATGTCCGAATAACGGTTATTTTGGAATGTACTAGTTGTGTTCGAAACGATGTTAATAAGGTATCAACAGGGATTTCCAGATATATTACTGAAAAGAATCGGCATAACACGCCTAATCGACTGGAATTGAGAAAATTCTGTCCATTTTGTTATAAACATACGATTCATGGGGAGATAAAGAAATAGATCGAATAGAACACATTTATAGAACCCTTCCAAGAAAGGCGAAAAAATGCATTAGAATATATATATAACATAGTTAAATATAAACAAACCAAATCCTATTTATTCTAATGCATTTTAGATCCGATCGAAATAGGATTTTCGGGATAAGTAATAAACTAAACAAACCATGGATAAATCTAAGCGACCTTTTCTTAAATCCAAGCGATCTTTTCGTAGGCGTTTGCCCCCGATCCAATCGGGGGATCGAATTGATTATAGAAACATGAGTTTAATTAGTCGATTTATTAGTGAACAAGGAAAAATATTATCTAGACGGGTGAATAGATTGACCTTGAAACAACAACGATTAATTACTATTGCTATAAAACAAGCTCGTATTTTATCTTTGTTACCTTTTCTTAATAATGAGAAACAATTTGAAAGAACAGAGTCGACCGCCAGAACTGCGGGTCTTCGAGCCAGAAATAAATAGGCTTATTCTTTCTTGACTTGAATCAAAATTCCAATCCGAACTCAAAGGCGGATTCATTTTTTGTTCAAAAAAATTAAAAATGCAAATTTGATTATCGTGTCGTAAGAAAAAAAAGAATCGGGTAAGAATAACTCTTTTTTTGAGTGTGTTTATTCATTTTTACTACCTTTTTTCTATTTATTTATCATATCATATTCATTTTGAATCTACCCTCCCGGAGTTCATTCTCCGGGGAACCTCGTTTAAATTATTCCGGTGGATTCTTTACAATAGACTTCTTTTATGATCTCGTTGGAAATCATATAAATACAATTTTTATTTGAGATAGCTAATTGTGCAAGTATTTTACGATTAAGAAGCACCTGTTTCTTATATAGGTCGTGTATTAATCTACTATAACTATAGGATACTCCTATTTCACGAATTGCCGCGTTTATTCGAGTAATCCACAAACGTCGAAAATGTCTCTTTTGCCTATCCCTATCCCGATGAGACGAAACCAGAGCTCTTATTCTCTGTTGAGTAATTGTTCGAGTAAGTCTTGAATGAGCCCCTCGAAAGCTTGATGCAAATAAACGAATTTTTGTTCTACGTCTCCGAGCTACATATCCCCGTCTAATTCTGGTCATTGAATAAATGAAACTTTGACGAATAACTAATATATTTCCTTTTTTCAGTTATTCTTTTTCCCCCTCCTAGTCTATTAATAACAAAGCTTTTTTCCAATGTATAAATTAAAAATTCCAATGGCTTTGGCTACTATAACCTTCCCTACCACTACTTTTATTTTTTCTAGCCATTTCACTTCGAAAAAATAAATTTTATTTTACTAAGTATCAAAATAGAATAAATGAAAAAAACTGGATAAAGAAATAGCGGCTTTCTTCGTTTCTATAGTAACTTCTTAAACGGTGAGGTTTTCTCTATACACCGGAGCCTTTACTTCATTTAATCAATGTTATTGGTAACTTGTATAGTTAACATTCTTTGGCTCTACCCATGAAATATCCAGTAATAGGTCTTTCACGATTAGATCTACTTACACAGTAACGGCATTTAATTATGAAAGTTGGCTGGGTAGCTAACCTTGTTAGTCCGTTCTTGCAAAAGGGAACCTCAGTTTTTAAGTAAGATTTCCTCCGCTTAATGGATAACCATTTGCTACCAATGGAGAATTGCTTCTCATCTTAAATTGAGGTGATTGGATTTGCACCAACGGAAACCATAAATTTAATACACAATAGAATTCATAGATTCTCTTTTTTTTTTAGATACTGAATTGAATGGACTTCTTTTTCTATTCTATTCGACGGTATTAATTATTGAGACTGGAAAAGGTTTTCTGTCTTTTATCCCAGCTCATGATCTGAACGAGTCGCACATACACCCTAGTACATGTTCCTCGACGCTGAGGGCATCCCCGAAGCGCGGGGGATTTTGTGACATTTCTGATTGGCTGTCTTGTATTTCTGATAAGTTGTTTAATAGTTGGCATCTTGAATCATATCCTATAATGGGCTGGTTTAGATCAATCCTAACCTGATGATTATGAATTACTTCTATTTCATTTTCTAGTAAATTCAGCAAAAAGATAAAATCTTAAATCGAGGATTTACGCGAAAAAATCCGGGCTATTTTCACTCAACCACCGCTACAAGATCAACAATTCCATAAGCTTGGGCTTCTGTTGCTGACATAAAAACATCTCTTTCCATGTCTTCCGAGACAACCCATAAGGGTTTGTCCGTTCTTTGTACATAAACCCTTGTGAGAGTTTCACGCAGTTTGAGCAGCTCTTCCGCTTCCAGGATAAATTCTCCCGTTTGTGCCTCATAAAAAGAACTAGCAGGTTGATGAATCATTACCCTGATGGTATAACAAAAAGGGGTTCCTCCGTTTTGCATGATGAAGATAAAAGAAAGATAAAGAATATAAAGAATAAAAAAAAAGACAGAATTGAACAACCGTACGGGCATCTTTTATGCATTGCATACGGCTCTATAATTGACCCTTACCTTGCAAAAAAAAATAGGATCTATCAGACCCAGATCGGTAAATGATCAAATTACCACCCTTCCTTTCGTAGGAGTTCCAAAATACTATGATGGTTCCGTTGCTTTATATATTTCTTATTAGATTCTTATTTGGTTTATCTGTGATTCAGCAATCCCAAAGTTGTTTTTTGTAAAAAAAAGGAAAAAAGAATCTTGTTTTTTTATTTTCGAACTCTTTTAGAACAAAACTAAGCCCCCGGTGTGAAAATAAAAAAGTTTGTGACGCTGAACTGGAATTTCCAATATACAAAATAGGAAATACCTTTATATCTCATACTACTATCTCGATATATAATCTAATGTTTTGAAAAAACAATAAAAAGTTTTTCTTTTGATATCGAATTTAAAGTGCCATGCTATTATTACTTAATATTCATATGGCGAAGGCATAGTCTTCTTTTTTCTCTCAAATAAAAACCTCATTGGCGCCAAGCGTGAGGGAATGCTAGACGTTTGGTAATTTCTCCTCCGGCCAATATAAAAGATCCCATTGAAGCGGCTAATCCCATGCATATTGTCTGTACATCCGGTCGCACAAATTGCATTGTATCATAAATAGCCACTCCAGGGATTACCCATCCCCCAGGAGAGTTTATAAATAAATATAGATCTTTGGTATCATTCTCGATACTGAGATATACCATAAGACCAATAAGTTGATTCGAGATCTCGCTATCAACCTCTTGTCCTAAAAAAAGTAATCTTTCTCGATAAAGTCGGTTGATTAGGGTCAAATTGATCCCTTAGGAACCGTACAGGCGCCTTTTGGTGCATACGGTTCAACAAAAAATTTCAAAAAAAAAAGAATCAATGTGCAAATTCCAATCTTCTTTATTTGTTCATATTTGTAGAAGGATTTTTCTGACTTCTAACGAAAGGACTTTTCTTCTAGTTTTCAAAAAAAAAAAAGGTTTTCTCTTTTACATATAATATCCTTATAAAATAAGAATATGAATATATAATACTAAAGAAAAAAAGAAGTCACTAAACGTATCGAATTAACTTCTCATTGATATATTGTTTCATCGAGATCCAATCCAAATCACGATGCTGTTTTCTTGTTTCTGAATGGGCCTTGTTAATCTTTTTAGGTTTATGCTCTACTCCGGGTAAAGATTCGCCCGATTTCGATTTGTACATATAGGACAAATGCTTCCATTACCGCTTCCTTTTGTTATGACTTCCCCTTTTTCAATTTTTATGCCCTCTGCCAAAAATTTGATGTATTCGTGCATATTACTCGATTTATTAAGAATTTGAGATGGTTTCTCTTTACAAAAAAAAACCTTTTATGATACAAATAGTAATCATAGATAGATTTATTTCCAACGGGGCTTTTTATAAACGGAGCCTGGATACTTCAGTTTTTTAGTTACATTAAGCTAACCATAAATTATTCTAATTGATAATAGTAATCTGAATTCCCCCCAAAAATGGATCTAATTGCACTTCACGCTCCAAATTTTTGATGATTAAATTAAAATTTCTTGGGCGAAACAGAGGATATCTCGATCGGGGGAGAGAACGGGGAAATCCCGTATGACCCAATATATCTGACAAGTCGCACTATACGTCAACCCAGGATGCATCTTCCTCTCCAGGACTTCGAAAGGGCACTTTTGGAACACCAATAGGCATGAAATGAAAGAAAAAAGAACTAAGTACTATATTTCACTTTGATGTGGAAACGTAATAATATAAGAAATGGGTTTCTTGTTTTTAAAATGTTGTCCTTTATCGTATTTTATCCATATATTAATCGTATTTTATCCATATATTAGAAAAATTCATAAAAAAAAAACAGAATGAATAAGAAAAAATTATTACGAAAAGGCTCTTCTACTGATGAAGAAGTATGGACACACTCGCTCATAGAAAACGGTATAAACCTTCCCATTGCATATTGGTACTTATTGAGTATAGAATAAATCTGCCTCTCTTTGTTTCTACGAACGAAATTGTTCCATTATTACCAACAGAATAGAACAAATATTAACCCTTGCTCTTAAACCATCCCCTGAACAGGGGAGGTCCATAACATAGTCATAGTATTTTCCAATGCAATAAAGTTACGTAGTGTCTTTTTTTATTTGATCTAAGGGGGATTTCCATGGGTTTGCCTTGGTATCGTGTTCATACCGTTGTATTGAATGATCCCGGTCGGTTGCTTTCTGTCCATATAATGCATACAGCTCTGGTTGCAGGTTGGGCCGGTTCGATGGCTCTATATGAATTAGCAGTTTTTGATCCCTCTGACCCTGTTCTTGATCCAATGTGGAGACAGGGTATGTTCGTTATACCCTTCATGACTCGTTTAGGAATAACCAATTCATGGGGCGGTTGGAGTATTACAGGAGGGGCTATGCCGAATCCCGGTATTTGGAGTTACGAAGGTGTGGCCGGGGCACATATTTTGTTTTCTGGCTTGTGCTTCTTGGCAGCTATCTGGCACTGGGTGTATTGGGATCTCGAAATCTTTTGTGATGAACGTACAGGAAAACCTTCTTTAGATTTGCCCAAGATCTTTGGAATTCATTTATTTCTCGCGGGGGTGGCTTGCTTTGGTTTTGGTGCATTTCATGTAACAGGCTTGTATGGTCCGGGAATATGGGTATCCGACCCTTATGGACTAACGGGAAAAGTGCAATCTGTAAATCCAGCGTGGGGCGTGGAGGGTTTTGATCCTTTTGTTCCGGGAGGGATAGCCTCTCATCATATTGCAGCAGGTACATTGGGCATATTGGCGGGTCTATTCCATCTTAGCGTCCGCCCACCCCAACGTCTATACAAAGGATTACGTATGGGCAATATTGAAACTGTCCTTTCCAGTAGTATAGCGGCTGTTTTTTTTGCAGCTTTTGTTGTTGCCGGAACTATGTGGTATGGTTCAGCAACTACCCCAATCGAATTATTTGGGCCTACTCGTTATCAATGGGATCAGGGTTACTTCCAGCAAGAGATATATCGAAGAGTTAGTGCTGGGCTAGCCAAAAATCAAAGTTTATCAGAAGCTTGGTCTAAAATTCCTGAAAAATTAGCTTTTTATGATTACATCGGCAATAATCCGGCAAAGGGGGGATTATTCAGAGCAGGTTCAATGGATAATGGGGATGGAATAGCGGTTGGATGGTTAGGACATCCTATCTTTAGAGATAAAGAGGGGCGTGAACTTTTTGTACGTCGTATGCCTACCTTTTTTGAAACCTTTCCGGTCGTGTTGGTGGATGGCGACGGAATTGTTAGAGCCGATGTTCCTTTTCGAAGGGCAGAATCGAAGTATAGTGTCGAACAAGTAGGCGTAACTGTTGAGTTCTACGGTGGCGAACTCAACGGAGTCAGTTATAGTGATCCTGCTACTGTGAAAAAATATGCTAGACGCGCGCAATTGGGTGAAATTTTTGAATTAGATCGTGCTACTTTGAAATCCGATGGTGTTTTTCGTAGCAGCCCAAGGGGTTGGTTTACGTTTGGACATGCTTCTTTTGCTTTGCTCTTCTTCTTTGGACATATTTGGCATGGTGCTAGAACCCTGTTCAGAGATGTTTTTGCCGGTATTGACCCAGATTTGGATGCTCAAGTAGAATTTGGAGCATTCCAAAAACTAGGGGATCCTACTACAAGAAGACAGACAGTCTGATATACCATTGCTTTGGTGTCTTTCGACTGTATTTTTCTTTTTGTGATTTGATCTTTCTTCTTTTCTTTCTAGATCTCTCGGGTACCAGAGAAATCTAGAATTGAATAACTGTTTTTTTGGCTCTTGCTCTTTCTTTTTTACAGGAGATGATCACAAAGAAAAATAAACAACAGGTATGGAAGCTATAATTGTAAACCACGATCGAATCTATGGAAGCATTGGTTTATACATTCCTC